TTCGAGCTAAAATTGATTATTGTTCCTATTCATTTCAAACTATCTCTGGGGTATTAGGCATAAAAATTTGGATATTTATAGACGAGTAATAATAAACCTAGCCCTTCCCTTCTATATCGGTGATGGAATAAAAACCGAGAAAGTCATTTTTTTCTTTTTCTGTTGAATCAAAAAAACTGAAATAAAAAATTTGTATTCTTAATTCTTCTTAATTCTCTAGGGGTTAATAAAAATTCAATTGAACGTTTGATATCATTGCTATGCTTAGTGTGTGACTCGTTGGTTTTTTAGGGCTAAACTATAGAAATAATAACCAACTCATTGCTTTGCATTATCTGGATCCAAAGAACCAGTCAAGATATGACAAATCAATCATATCCTTGTAGCAACGGAAATCTTTTGAGATAAAGAAAAACAAAAAATCTGATTCGAAGTTGTGAAGAGAAATAAAGAAAAGAAAATAAGGATTTGGATAACTAGAAGGGTGAGAGAAAGAAAGAAAAAGAAGATTGATGATATCTAATTCCCATTTGTAATATGTAAGGTCTATGAGGCATCTCAAAAAAAAAATGCAGTGTCAGAAAGCACCAATCCGGATTGATCCATAATAAAACGAATCTGGCCATAGAACAAAACAAAAAAATTAAGAGCTTCGAGCCAATAAAGACTAAGAAGATTGACTCAAGAAGAAATTTCATTACGAGCTCCATTGCAGAATTCAGACCTAACCATTAAGTAAGAAGCGATGGGAACGACGGAACCTGTGGATCTAAAAAATTCTATTGAAAACGAATTCTAATGATTCATCGATCTGGATGGCGAAAGGGACCAGAGACTTATTCATCTATTTGAAAAAGTTATGAACTATTTCTACAACCGAATAGAAGTTGAATGGAAAGAGTAAATATTCGCCCGCGAAAACTTGATTTTCTTGGATTGCTAAATTTGGGCACGAGAATACGGTTCGATTCAGTTATAAGGATAAAAAACAAAAGAAAGATTCATTTTAACATTCTAAAAACCAATACAATATTTTATATAAACATGGATTAAATGAAATCCATACTTCGGTGTATTTCTTATACTTATTAACTACATGTATATCTTAATTTAAACTCTATTCTATCTGAAGTTCATTAAAATTCACTATTTTTGAATACCTTTATTCGCGAGGAGCCGGATGAGAAGAAACTCTCACGTCCGGTTCTGTAGTAGAGATGGAATTGAAAGCCAACCATCAACTATAACCCCAAAAGAACCAGATTCCGTAAACAACAGAGAGGAAGAATGAAGGGAATCTCTTATCGAGGTAATCATATTAGTTTCGGTAAATATGCTCTTCAGGCACTTGAACCGGCTTGGATCACATCTCGACAAATAGAAGCAGGTCGGCGGGCAATGATACGAAATGCACGCCGCGGTGGAAAGATATGGGTACGCATATTTCCAGATAAACCGGTTACAGTAAGAGCCGCAGAAACGCGTATGGGTTCGGGTAAAGGAGATCCTGAATATTGGGTAGCTGTTGTTAAACGAGGTCGAATACTTTATGAAATCAGCGGAGTAACAGAAAATATAGCCAGAAAGGCTATTTCAATAGCAGCGTCCAAAATGCCGATACGAACTCAATTCATTCTTTCGAGATAAAATTTTGACAAAAGAAATAAGTTGTGTGGATAAAAAAAACAATCGCAGGTGCAGGTTTCGTTTTTTGGACAAACAGTATTTTTTCTTCGCCCTTTACTTGGCATTTTAAAGAACAAATCAAAAATGATATGATTCAACCTCAGACCTATTTAAATGTAGCGGATAACAGCGGGGCTCGAAAATTGATGTGTATTCGCATCATAGGAGCCAGCAATCGTCGATATGCTCATATTGGTGACGTTATTGTTGCTGTGATCAAAGATGCAGTTCCAAAAATGTCGCTAGAAAGATCAGAAGTGGTCAGAGCTGTAATTGTACGTACTTGTAAAGAACTCAAACGCGACGACGGTATGATAATACGATATGATGACAATGCTGCAGTTGTCATTGATCAAGCGGGAAATCCAAAAGGAAGTCGGGTTTTTGGTGCGATTGCAGAGGAATTGAGACAGTGCAATTTTACGAAAATAATTTCATTAGCCCCCGAACTATTATAAAACGAGACCATAATATAGTTCCAAAATATGGTTATAGTAAGCTATTTGAAAGAAATAGATTAAGAGTCAGTTAGTAGATTGTGTCTCAGGCATATTTTTTTACCCTTCAAAATTCATAGTCATAAACAAAGAAGAAAAACATGTTGATTAGATCAAAATTTAGAGGCATTAAGACCTTTAATTCATTATGGGGAATGATACTATTGCTGACCTGCTAACCTCTATACGAAATGCTGAGATGGCTAGAAAAAGAGTGGTTCGAATAGCATTTAGTACTATCGGTGAAAGTATTGGTAAAATCCTTGTACGAGAAGGTTTTATCGAAAATGTGAGAAAACATCGAGAAAACAATAAATCCTTTTTGGTTTTAACTCTACGAAAGAATTGGAAAGGAAATATAAAAAGTTTAAATTTAAAACGGATCAGTCGACCCGGTCTAAGAATCTATTCGAACTATCAACGAATTCCTAGAATTTTAGGTGGGATGGGGATTGTAATCCTTTCGACTTCTCGAGGAATAATGACAGACCGAGAGGCTCGATTAGAAAAGATCGGCGGAGAAAGTTTGTGTTATATATGGTAATGTTCTTGTTTCTTTAGTCCCTTCAGTGGTTCCTATCCCTCTTGGATTATTTGGTATTCTAGCTCTTATTTTTGCAACTTTAGCCGCGGCTTATATAGGTGAATCTATGGAGGGACACCATTGACTATAGTTTTCTAAATAGTCTTTTACAAGCTATGTATGGCTCAAAAAAATTGACTAAAAAAAATCGCTACAACTACACTAGCTACGATTTTGAGTAATAAAAAACAAGATTACGCTATCGAAAAGTAGAGAGTTGTAAAAAAAAAGGAAAGAGATCTAAAAGATCTCTTTTCCTATCTATCTATTGACAATTTGAAATAAAGGAAATATAATCTGGAGAACACTAGATATTAATAAATACACTATAAGGGAGAATATTATTATGAAACTTAGGAGTTTTTTCACTTTCGGAACTAGAATTTTGGACCCAAAAAGAATCTCGCTGATTTGTCATACGGGGGCGCCCGGCCCTTTAGATAACGAAGAGAAAGAATTGTGGAAAAGAAGTTGTGTCAAACAGTTAAGAGACAAAATCGGAGAGGGTTCCGATAATGCCAGCGAGGTCTATGAACAGATGACAGGTGGGCGTATACAAAAATCTGAGTTTGAAAACTCTCGATTCGACATTCCGGTCTCGTCTGCGACCCGTTGGGTCAACGAGATCTCCGAGGAATACTCCACATTTGTATCAGGGGTTTATCTAAAAACCGAAAACTCGATAATGAAGACAGTTGGCGAAGTGGATCAGAAGAAGGTTCCGCCTCCATCCGGTGAATTTATCTGCCCCTTTAGACATAGCGAACGCGCATGTCGAGGGTACGACTGTCCGATTATCACTAAGGCGCAGTCTTTAGGTTTTAATAAAACAGTCATCGAACGTGGGGGGGTGAAAAAGGAAGAGGTTCAGGAGGCAATACTCCCTTTTGTAATAAAAGTATTGAAGCAAACGGATCTTGAGTCACTTTGAATTCTTATAGTTGGTTTAGACATGTATATGTTATATTATCTAGTATAGGTTAAAAATCTATCTAATTTGACAATTTATGCGGAGATTCCAACAGAAGTCCTTTTGTTGGAATCTCTTACTCTGAGTTGAATAAAGGGATCAAATCAATAAAAAGATGGAAGAATTCAAAGAATGGGTCGGAACAAAGAAAGGTAAGAACGAAAGTTGTATGGATTTACAAAGGCTCTCTCAATAGAAAGTAAAAAAGAGATATTTAAGTAGTTTTGATGATGCAATAAAATTTTTACTTGAATTCGAAGTTATTTTGGTTGGATGAAACGAAAGGACGTATAATTTATCGACTTTGCGAAAAACAAGATTCAAAAAATTCGGTATTTTTTCAACTTCAATATTCACTAGGATTCGAGATGCAAAATTTCAAGAAAATTATTTTCTTCCAAAAAGTAGATTCAGAATTAAAGTTAAGGGTCGGCAAATATGAAAATAAGAGCCTCTGTTCGTAAAATGTGTGAAAAATGTCGATTAATACGCCGACAGGGCCGAATGATAGTAATTTGTTCCAACCCAAGACATAAACAAAGACAAGGATAATCAGACTCGGGAAAGGGCCCAATATTCAAA